ACCGAGGGTTCGAATCCCTCTCTTTCCGTTTCTGTTGATAACTGGATTTCTTTTTTTTCCAATTTGGAATATCTTAGTTAAACGTGTGGAAAAATCCTAAGAAAATTTGAAAATGAACCAATTTTGGTTTTATTCTTCACGTCCAGGATTGCGCCCCGGATCATTAGATAGGAATCCAAAGATAAAGAGAGAAACAAAAAATATCACTACGGTATAAACGAAGAGTTTCAGTGTAAGCATTACACAATCTCCAAATTTTTTTTTGAAAGAAAAAAAGAGAATAAATCTTCCATTTTTATAACAAATATCACATTTTTGCACCAAGAAATGGGGTTGTTTCTAGAATTCGAAATGAACTGTCACAAATGAATTTGTTTTTTCATTAAAAACTATTGCCATTATGGCATAATTATAATGGTATATATATATATATTTTTTATTTCTATTTTGTGATTTTGTGCGAGACCCTAATGGGGTTAGGGTCTTTCACTGGAAAAGGGGTCAAAAACGAGAAAATGGGCGGAAGCTAAATTTATGTCGACTATACAAGAACTTCAGTGTGCGAGTCTAGGGGTCAGACTCTAAAACTTATCTGATTTTATCAATTTTTCGAATCCTTTCTGGACGAAATCATCCATTTTCTATAATAATATTATTATTCGAATATTTATATTATTATTATTATTCGAATATTTATATTATAAAGGATCTTATCGAAAACTTACAGCAGCTTGCCAAACAAAAGCTAAGAGGAAAAAAAGCACAGGTATGACTGGCATAATATCTACGATTGGATTCAAAAAAGCATACGCTTCGGGCAATTTTCCGAAGAAAAAACTACTCGAATAAAGGGCAGAATTAATAGAAATACAGATCAAACTAACGATATTAAGCATAACAGACGTTTTGGTCTTGCCGATAATTGCATTTTCATTTTGAATTGAGTTTTTGATATAAGGAAAAAGGAAGAAAGTAAGTAAGGTAGACATTCTTCTTTTTCTTTGCATCCACTCAATCAAAAAGCCTCCAATTCTCGAAGGAGAATAGAAGAAATGATACTTTCATACAATATCTTAATTGAATTCTATGTAATGATCAATAAATTTTGTTGAATTTTCGATTTCTACATCTAGGTATATGAAAATGCCAGTAACAAGGTATTCTAGAAATAAAAATATAGAGATTTTTTGCTGGGGTTGACAAAAAAACAATAACAATATTATTGTTTCTTGGTATCGATTCAAAACTGAAATGGGGCGTGGCCAAGCGGTAAGGCAACGGGTTTTGGTCCCGCTATTCGGAGGTTCGAATCCTTCCGTCCCAGCGTCGACTCCATTATTTACTTAGAAGAAGTAACGGAGTGGATAAGAGTTAATCCATATTAATTTCAATACCATAGGAATTTTTTATTCAATTTCATGTTAAACAAAATATATACCATTGAATCCTCTAAAATGAAGAAATGTTTCATTTATACGATATATATCCTTCTATTTCATATTTCAATAACAAGGAATTTGGATTTTCGTAATAAGTAATAAGCTGAAAAGAATAACGATTCAAATCGCAACTTACATCTTATCTATTTGAAATTTCAATTTAAGGAGTAATGAGTTAATTCAAAAAGAGGGAGCTACCCCTGATAAGATCAAAGGTGATGCTTATTATCCAATTTTTGTTAAATTTAATGAAAATAGGAAACTTTTTCAATTTCAACTTACTTTGGAATTAACTGTAATGGTATATTATTAATTATGTCTTTCCATATCATATAGGGAAGAAAGGGTCTAGATTACGATCTCTATGAACAGCTGAACCAAATGACTATTCATGATTCCATAATTGAATCAATTTCATAACGGTTCCGACTTAGAGGAATATTATGGTAAAACTTCGTTTGAAACGATGTGGCAGAAAGCAACGTGCGACTTGAAGGGCAGAATCCGTTGTGGATTTTTACATCCACCATTTTCAATTTATCTAGGGATGAGGATGCTCTTAGCTCGACATTGTTTGTTCTGTTACACTTGAATCCTTCGTTTTTGTTGGGTTCTAAATAGTCCACGGTGGAGCTCGAGTAGAAAGGATTAATTCATTTCTGGGGGGTAAGGGTCTAGGGTTAAATGCCAATCAATCAATTGGAACAACTTCGTAAATATATCTTCCATATATACATATATAGAAATAGAAAGGATCCAATTTGAGCAAATTCCCAATCCAAAAGCAAAACAGGTTGGAATTGATCAACGATCAACCTTTTCGCTTCATTCAAAGTGTACCGTGGGGGAATCGACTGGCCGTGGGATTCTTTGATAGAAAGAAATCAAAAAGGGGTATGTTGCTGCCATTTTGAAAGGATTTAGAAGCACCGAAGTAATGTCTAAACCCAATGATTTAAAATAAGGATAAAGGATCTAAAAACAAGGAAAAACCCTTTAATTGTTACTTGGAATTGGATCAAAATCTCAATAATCCGATACGATTAAAGAATCGAAATCGAATTTTCCAATTTCAAAGAGATAAACAAAAGGGACTAAAGACCACTCAAGAAATGAAGTTGACGAAAGATTTTTCCTTTGAGCTATTTGAGGGTTATACAACTTGAGTTACGAGTTTTGAGTACGAATGTTTTTTTCAGGAAGAAAAAAGACTGAAACAAAGTCTAATTGATTTTCTAGGCGTATTTGGCATTTATGTTATTAGAATTACATAACCTTGAATCAAACATTTTTTTCTCGAGCCGTACGAGGAGAAAACTTCCTATACGGTTCTAGGGGGGGTATTGTTCCTCTATATCTATCCCAATGAGCCGTCTATCGAATCGTTGCAATTGATAGTCGATCCCGAAGAGAAGGAAAAGATCTTCGAAAAGTAGGCTTTTATGATCCAATGAAGAATCAAACTTATTTAAATGTTCCTGTTATTCTAGATTTCCTTGATAAAGGCGCGCAACCTACAGAAACTGTTCAGAATCTTTTAAAAAGGGCTGAAGTTTTTAATGAACTTTTGTCTAATCAAATGAGATTCAATTAAAGAGATACAAAAAAGGGGGGGGGTAGCGATTTGTATATAACTTTGTCAGATTTTTATATACTTGTTTTTTTGATCCCCCCCTCCACTCTATTGTTTTCTCAACATTTATATTGACAAGAGTGTATTGAAGAAATATAATTTATCGTGATAAGTTAACCCGGTCTATTTATTTTCGTTCCCTAATTTTCTCCATTTTTCCAATTCTGTATATTTTTTTTATTTTATATAAGATACAAGAATTTGTTGTATTTTAATCTTTTAATATTTTTATGTTTCAAATGTTTTCGAAAATCTGTTTTTCGAGTTTTTAGTGTAATGATTTGATTAGCTCGTAGAATCTCCTTTCTCTTTGTTTAAATTGCATTTAATGGATCTATATTGTTTTGCTGAAATTTTTTTTATCTATATCGGGTTGCTAACTCAACGGTAGAGTACTCGGCTTTTAAGTGCGACTAGAATTTTTTACACGTTTTGATGAAGTGAGAAATTCGTCCATACCATTGGTGTGGTTTAGAAGACCGCGACTGATCCTGAAAGGGGAAAAAATAGCATGTCGTATCAGTGGGCAGTTCTGAGGATATTTCATTTTTCTCGGATCAGTACAAAACCCTGTTTGCATTTTTGGAATGGAAAAAATCAAGTTAGGTCGAATGAATAAATGGATAGGGCCCCATAGCTTCAATTATCGATTAATTATCAGAAACAAAAAGCAACCAGCTTCGGTTCTTAATTTGAATAATTCCCGATCTAATTAGACGTTAAAAACGGATTAGTGCCTGATATGGGAAGGGCTTCCCCCCTACGAGTGGATTCTAGGTTTTTTACTGAATCCTAACTATTGGCATTCTCTATATGTGGAGATGTGTGTGTAAAAGAAACAGTATATTGATAAAGAAAGTTTTTTCCGAAATCAAAAGAGCGATTAGGTTTAAAAAATAAAAGATTTCGAATCATCTTGGTATCCTATAGTATATATACTATATATACTATCAACAAATTAAAGGAAAACGAGAGAGTGGAAAATCCGTTGATAAGTTTACCTGCTTCCGAGGTATCTATTCTTACTAGAATATCTTGTTTTAACTGTATCGCACTATGTATCATTTGATAACCCCAAAAATCTTCTTTCTTTGATTCAACTAGAAGTGTAAATGGAGGAAATCCAAAGATATTTACAGCCAGAGAAATCTCAACAACATGACTTCCTATATCCCCTTATCTTTCAGGAGTATATTTATACATTTGCTCATGATCATGGTTTTGGTAGATCGAATTTGTCGGAAAATCCGGGTTACGGCAATAAATCCAGTTTACTGATTGTGAAAAGGTTAATTACTCAAATGTATCAACAGAATCATTTTCCTAATGATTCAAACAACAACCCCTTTTTGGCGCTCAACAATAATTTGTATTCTAAAATTTTATCAGAGGGGTTTGCTTTGATTGTGGAAATTCCATTTTCTCTACGATTAATGTCGTGTCTGGAAAAGAAAAAGATAGTCAAATCTCAGAATTTGCGATCGATTCATTCAGTATTTCCATTTTTAGAAGAAAATTTTCCACATCTAAATCTTGTATTAGATATCCTAATACCCTATCCTGTCCACGTGGAAATCTTGGTTCAAATTCTTCGCTATTGGTTAAAAGATGTTTCTTCTTTGCATTTATTACGATTTTTTCTCGACGAGTATTGTAATTGGAATACTCTTATTAGGCTAAATAAAGGTCGTTCCTCTTTTTCGAAAAGAGATGAAAGGTTATTCTTATTCTTATATAATTCTCATGTAGGGGAATATGAATCCGTTTTATTCTTTTTACGTCACCAATCTTCTCATTTACGATCAACATCTTTTGGAATTTTTCTTGAACGAATTTCTTTCTATGTAAAAATAGAATATCTTGTGAACGTCTTTGTTAAAGTTAAGGATTTTCAGGGAAACCTGGGGTTGGTTAAGGAACCTTGCATG